TATCTCTATGGATTCTCCTAATTTCATTTAGGGTACACTAAACGGCTACGATATCATATATTACGGTATCATATATATATAATGAAACTCCATTTTTTTCCTTTATTTGATTGTTTTTTGTTTCTTATTGTTTTCTTTAGCTTAGTTATATTTCCTTCGGATGAATCTAAAATACCAGACTATACCTTTCCCATTTCGCGGGTAGAAGAAAAAAAAGGGGGGGGAAATATTCCCAATATCTTTTGTCCCTGCCCTTAAAAAAAAAATAGAAATTAAATAGGAAGTGGGGACTGGAAATGAAAATCCCGTTCTCGCATTCGTTCTCCATTACATTGGCGGAACAAAAATATCTGATGCATCCATATGGAAATATTTGATACATGAAGTCATGTGACCAAATATCCATATCTAAGTCCTATATGGATATAAACCGATCTTTTTCTGGAACCAAAAAAAGATATTCAAAAATAGATTGTTCTTGTGACTCGGAATAAACATTTCTTTGTGGAGGAAAGGGATGGGCGATTTATTCCTATGGGTCATCTAGGAACAAGAAGATTCAATCGGAAATATCGACAAATTCTTGCGTGGTCCAAGGAAATAAAAAAGGCCCGGCTTCCACAATTTCATCTCTATTGAAATTGAATATTTTTTAATATCAGAATAGCCGATATAGTCACCATTCAATGGGTCAGGTCCACTTACTTTTTCTTTTATTGATTTAAAAATTTGCCGATCGGTTTTATTGGAACAATGGAGAAGTAGGAATGTTTTGGTTTGCTGATTCATAATCAGAATTGGATATATAAAATATATATGATATGTACCAGGACCAAAAAAAATAGGAATAATGAAAAATGAGGAGAAGTATATCCTGTAATGACAACATAGCAGTCCTCCTAATAAGATTAGTGCAATTACTTATCATCATAATGAACAAATGTTTAACTTTGTACCTATAACTCATTCTCTCATTTTTTTAGAATAATAACTCATTATGTGGGCAGTTACCTATTACAACTAACTCTAAAAAATCTCTCTTTTCTCTGCTGAATAATCAACACTAAGACTGCAAACTGGAGCTTCATGGAAAAAGCCCCTTATCGGATTTGAACCGATGACTTACGCCTTACCATGGCGTTACTCTACCACTGAGTTAAAAGGGCTCGCTTTATTCAATTCAGGAAGAAGCCACTCGCTGCTATGAGTCTACTACATGATCTATACATTTAGTATATGTACATATATATATGTATACATAGGGATTCACTGAGGAACAAAAAATTGGATTTACCTATACCTATGAGATTCTATGGAAAAAAAAAAAAATGATTATTTCTATTTCTTTTGTTTTGTATATTTGATAAATAGCAATGGTAATGCAATGAATTCTTTCAGGGCCGGGCCTATACTAATAGCTTTGCTTTTATTGACCCGTCCAGACGAGATTCACTTGATTGATACATGTACCAATCTGACATCGATTCAAAATATAATATTTCATCAAATCCCTTCCCAGATTTACCAATTCTACATCATCTTTTTGAATCGATCAAAAAGAAGCATTCTATCGTTTTTAAATTTCCTGGCTTAGTATTAGTGTGAGATAAAGATAGGTTATATCCCATCTTAATGATGGGTGAGTCGATGAGTAAAAATGGAAGAAGGGTTTGACTTACCTTTTCTGTCTGTCGACCAAATCATTTCCTGAAGGGATTCCATACTTCGTTATATATATATAGGATATAGGACGGGACGGTTCATGAATGATAGGATATAGGACGGGATGGTTCATGAATGAAAATCAAAAATTCTATGGAATCATAGAAGCAGGAAAGATTTCTCGGATCTAGTCATCCCATTATACATTACATTATATTGACAATTCCAAAAAACTGCTCATACTATGAGCATAGTATGATGGCGATCGGGCAGGTATGCCCCTATCGTCTAGTGGTTCAGGACATCTCTCTTTCAAGGAGGCAGCGGGGATTCGACTTCCCCTGGGGGTAGGGTACTACGAAAGGAAGTTGATCGTGGATTATCAATAAGCCTAGAATTGATTCTTCCTGGGTCGATGCCCGAGCGGTTAATGGGGACGGACTGTAAATTCGTTGGCGATATGTCTACGCTGGTTCAAATCCAGCTCGGCCCACTAATTCGTCGATCAATGATAACCAAATTTGTCCTCCAGAAATGCCCATTATTTAGAATGCCCCATATATTCTAAGTATTCTAAGGATATACGGGAATAAAATATATAGGGATAGAGGGAAAGGGTCCTTTTTTTCTACAATACCCCCTTGGTTTCTTTCCTATTTCTCACATCTTCTGATCTGTCTAAAGATCTAGATTCCCAATTTGTTGCAAAGGTAGTAAAGAAAAAAAGAAAAAGAGTCATTTTTCCATTGAAATTGAAAAATGGATTATCAATATATTGGCAGGATTACCAGTAATCCGTGTCATTCGGACTCTAGTCCGTATCCATGTGGATATCAGTATATGAGTCGTGTTTCTGTTACAACACAATAATATTTCTCGTAAATAGAAATGAAACGAATGAAAGCATAAGAATACATATATGCATGCTGTATACCTCACCCCCGGGATTGTAGTTCAATTGGTCAGAGCACCGCCCTGTCAAGGCGGAAGCTGCGGGTTCGAGCCCCGTCAGTCCCGACCTCGGATCCGGATGAATCCTTCAATTCATCTCCCCATTTTCTGTGAGGAGAGGGACCCCGGACAGGATTGAATTTCCTGTGGGGATCTTTAATTTACTTTTATTTCGTTTTTCGTTTCGAATTTCTCATCGGACAAAGACGGGAATTTCTATTATTTGAACTAGTACTGATTGCTGGGGGAGAGGCATACGTAGTCGGAGGTATCGCCATACTGGGATTCCAAGAGAGACCTACTGGTTTGACTTTTTCAATTGCTTCTGATCCATGAAATGGAATAGGGTACAGAGTACCAATATGTTTCCAAGGAGTACATATACAAATTGTACTCGTTTATTCTACGATACACAGTTAACTAACTTAGTGACATAGTTACCCGGGCAGCAGAGTACTATTAAACCTACTCCCTTTTGTTTTCGAGATACGATTTTGTGCAACCTCAATTAGTAAAGTAATTAAAAACAATATATCTTATTCAAATTGCATGCTGAATTTCGCTTTCTGTCTCAGTCCCAATCCAAGGAAAAAGAGGGTTCTTTTATTTTAATAATAATAAGTCAAACAATGATCCGCCCCTTTTGTTTCTTTTCTACAGAGGGGATGAATCATTTTTTTTTTTTTTTTCTTTATCTTTATATATATATATATATTTTAGGGTTTCATCGAAGAAGGAGAAAAATCAATAAAGAAAGAATTTGTCGGAATATTAGATCTTTTTTTTTTTTTTTATTTATATCGGGACCTTCCTTTATCCCATTTCTCTGTCTTCCAGGAAGATTAGATCATTACGCAAATTTCGCTTCGAGCTTAACTCCTTCCCTTTTCCATTTCACTCCTACTGTTTAGGTCTGTTACCAATGGAAGGGCGGCAACGGAACACAGGTCAGATGATACCTCGTCGGATGATTCTTATAAGGAAGATGATAGGTTTTATAAACTAAAGAATTAAAAAAAAAAAAAAGATGAGAAATTCAATGGGATTCTTGATTGGATCAGGAATCCTATTTTCGGTATGGATAAAAGATCTTCCTATGTTATACTATTCAATTCTCGACGATGAATCGATTTAATAGATCAGATATTGTTATTCATAATATTGATCCGATTCAGTATCAACCACCAGGATGCAATCCATCCCATTGAATTTACAGGATCAATATTTTTTTTTTTTTTTTTTTTTTTCTATGGGATTAGATCCCGAGTTATTGCGAAGCAAAAAAAACGATGAGATTATGGAAGTCAATATTCTCGCATTTATTGCTACTGCGCTGTTCATTTTAGTTCCTACTGCTTTTTTACTTATCATCTACGTAAAAACAGTCAGTCAAAATGATTAGAATTAAACTTGACTTATTAGCTCTTATCAATGATTGACGAAATAAAAGGGATTGCAATTCCAAGTCTTAAATGAAATGAGAGAACTGGAATCAACAGTATAATAGATGGTGTAGTAGAAAGGTTCATATAGTTCTTTCTACCACACTATCTATTATTATATTGATTGTATAAAGTATAAATATTCTATTGTATAAAGTGTATAAAGTTGTATAAATTAATAAAATGGATGGGTTTGATATAGACTAGATACAATATCTATCCACAAAAATGAAGTAATTGATTGAGTCGTTAACAGATACCCCACGGAGTTTTATAGTCACTTCTTCGGATTTGAAAAAGAAGTAGTAAACCTCACCCATTTTTCATGCTTGAGCTATGACATGGGGTGAGTGAATAAAGCATAAATAAGATTACTAGAAGTATAAAACTTAAGTGAACACACACGGATCACCCAACGCAAGATCTTATTATGCGTAGTACGTAGTACCTCTTTGAACAACCACTGCGCCTATGGCATCTCCAGTAGAAAGTACGTATCCACGTAATAGTAATAGTAGCAGTACTTCCTCTTTGAACAGTCAAGAAGGAAAAACAAATAAAAAATAAAAAAATAGGGGTTGGTTGCTCCTCATTGTAATGTAATATCCATAATTATGGTAAGAGCGGGTTCATCAAAATCAAATATTATATTTAGGAAAGGAATAGGAAGAGTTCGTCTGGAAAAATTTCCTATCATGCGTATTCCTTTGAGTTTCGAAATACGAACAACATCAGAATCAAATCATTGAAATATTTGTTTGATCGAAAGATCATTGTTCATATATTACTGGATTACCCTAGAATTTTTTGAAATGGATTATCTTAAAACGCTTCGCGGAACGGTCTACGGTCTATTAAACATAAACCATTGATCCAATTTGATTACTCAACTTAATTAGTAGTACCCCTAGAGCCCACTTCTTCCCCATACTACGAGTGAAAGGGAAAACGTAAAGACCACCATTAAAGCAGCCCAAGCGAGACTTACTATATCCATGTAAATTATCTCCCTGATCTCTATGAATATGAAGGAATTATTCCATTATTAATCACTAATAATAGTGGAATCAATGGTGCAGAGTCAAAATGGGATTTTTCTCTAACGCTATTGATGAACCAATCCAATGAATACAAGAGTTCCTATACTCTAACTATACTATAAGTATCTCTGGTCGAATCGGAAAGCAGTAAGCAAAAGCAAGATATACAGCTACCCTTGGAGATCTTAAAGGAATGTTACTAATGAAAGATGTAGGATAGGAATAGTAAGGCCCATTGTTTGTTTTGTTAGCTTTCATAAGCATAAGCAAAAAAAAAAAACGGAAATCAAATAGAAAATATATATACCATCAAGATGGAAAAGATAACTATCTTAACTATCTATCACATACCTCTATCTTCCCGCCCATCTAAGTCTTACTGTCTCTGTTTCTTTCTGTGAAAGAATCGGGGGACACCCCATTCTGTTCTCTGTTCTTAGCAGGGTGTTACAAAAAGGGGAGAAGTCTTTTTTTTTTTTACTTTTATTAGAAAATTCGATTCTCTATATCTATTATAGAATAGAGATATAAGATATAGAATAGTTAGTTATTGTTAGTTATTGTATAACTATAATAGTTCTAGTTAAGAGTCAATTACTCATCCACATCCAATCCAATATTGATTGGATACCCGAGTAAGTACTCAGGGACTCTCACGAGTCTCGATATAAAATAAAAACGAGCCCTTTCCGCAACTCCTAATTTGATTCCCCGCCAACCTACCCAATCTAATTAAAAACTCAGTCAGTGGGCATCACCCTAGTAAGGTAGGGTAATTAGGAAGTATTGATAGTATTTCCTATAATCTCCCTCAGATCCTAGAATAGAAGCAAGGATTGGGTTTTCATTTAGGAACCCCCTTTCCTTTGGCTACCTCCATTTTAGGTATCTGACTTTCGTAGTTATGAATCTCACAATTGAAGTTTTACTATCGATTCGATTGAAAAATAAAATACAAATAAATGAAATAGCCCAAATCCATCGGTAATCAGTAATAAATAATAAATGAGGTTTTTTTCATATTGATACCCGATTTTGACCATAACCAAATGCAATAAATTCAAGTCTTTTTTTTTTTTTATAGAGCCTCTATATTCTTAAAGTATTCTTAAAATACAGTATCGACAACCCTAGTTATGCTTCCATCAGGCAAGAATTTTGTGAGTTCTATTTAGCATAGAGGGATAAGGTATTCCGAAGCTTTTCTTTTGTTGATCAGGCGACACCCGGATTTGAACTGGGGAGAAAGGGATTTGCAGTCCCGCGCCTTACCACTCGGCCATGCCGCCAAAATAACCCAAAATAGACCTAACTCTTTCTTTTTTTGTTTTCGTTTTTTTTTTTTTGGGGGGGGGTTACTCAACCTTTTTTTGGTTTGTGTTGGATATGGATTTCTAGCCACAGAGTCAAAAATGCAGGGTAAATTAGAACTATTAATTATTCCCTGTGAATTCATGAATAGTTCTTGGATTTGGATCTAACGTTTTCTTTCCTTAACTTAATAATTAAATTAATAACATAAGAAAACAAAAAAGTTGATACACGACTAATCAGTATCAATTGTTTTCAATTTCAATTATAACAACATATATGTGTATATGTAAACCCTCGAGTAGAAATTGTTACACGGATACCTAGTCCTATCCACCTTATTTTATAGGGAATTGTCATGCTTGAATTTTGCATTGAATATTATTCTATTGAATAAGTTGAATCTAAATTGGAAATTCTCATATAGCACCATCGAAAAGATGGGATATGCAGATAACTAGATAGCTATATCTGGATATACTTATACAACGCCCTTTACGCGTTTCAATCGTATTCTACTAATTCTACTAACACTAACAAGGGCTCCCTCTTCTCTGGGAATCCTTTTTTGAATAATGGCGGAATCAATGAAATGAGTTAAGTGTAAAAACCAACTCGATACTGTTCCAGATTATTCTGTCTTTATCTCATTCATAGAGAATGGATCAAATCATGAATCTATTTATGGTACCCAATCTTATTGTAATATCATAATAACAATAACAGGTAGAAATTGGATCCATTTGTATATTCTATACAAGACTCCATCAGTCTAAGCTAAGGGACAGAATTTTGTTTCAAAGAATGTTTTATTAATCCATCTCCATTTGGATCCGTCTAAAATTCTCTCTCTTTTTTCCTCCGTCTATGCCAATTTCATTGGTATATGGAATTGGATAAAATTTCATGTGATTCAGTAAAAAGAATATACATTCCATCATTGCTCGAACCATCTATATGGTTCGATAAAGAGTTAACCAATAATGGAATGGGATTTTTTCAATAAAAGGGAAACTTAATTAAGATGCTCCGGGATGAAAATGAGGGAATGTCTACAATACCTGGATTTAGTCAGATACAATTTGAAGGATTTT